TAATATAATATCATTAACAATTAGGTAAACTTCTTTCTCTATTTGAGAAAGAAAGAAGTTTACTTATAATTCTAGTTTGAGGTTTAGGTATTATTTATTTAGTATTAACCATAAAGTTTATCAAACTTATATTTAATTATTTTTTAAAAACACGGTAATATATATATATATAATAACTAATAATATTAAATAATTTAGATATATATAAATCTACCCTCTTAATTAACTAGAGGGTAGATTTAATATTAAAAATAATCTAATAATTATTTTATTGTATATAATATAATTATTATAATATAATATCATTAACAATTAGGTAAACTTCTTTCTCTATTTGAGAAAGAAAGAAGTTTACTTATAATTCTAGTTTGAGGTTTAGGTATTATTTATTTAGTATTAACCATAAAGTTTATCAAACTTAAAATATTTTAATCATTATATGAACAATATTCCGTGTTTATTAAGTTTTATTAATTAAAAATAAGGTGCCTGAATAAAGGGTTATTTTGATAGAGTAAATTATATACATAAGTATTCTTATTGTAAATAAAAGGTTAATCTTTTTCTTTTAACATCAAAAATTAAAGTGCATTTACACTATTTTACAAAAAGATAAGCTAATTAAGCTTTTAGGTTCATACCCTAAGTATAGGAATATGATTTCCTTCTTTTTAATTAATTCAAGTTTATTTTTATTTTTATTATCTATAATGTTGGGGGTTATAATTTCTTTATGTTCTAGTAATATAATTACTGTTTGAATTGGGTTGGAAATTTCTTTATTATCCTTTATACCAATTATAGTGGGGGAAAGACTATTAAGTTCAGAATCTTCCATAAAATACTACATTGTTCAGAGTGTAAGTTCTTCATTGTTATTATTAGGGGTAATAATTTTGATTATAGATTTAAATTGATTGGGGGAATTAATTTTATCTTTATCATTATTAATTAAATTAGGAGTTGCTCCTTTTCATATATGAGTTCTTAGAGTGGTTGAGGGATTAAATTGATTAAGATTATTTATTATTCTCTTTATTATGAAATTAGTTCCATTATTTATAATTAGATTGATAGGGTTTGAATTAATATTAATGTCTATTTTAACTATAATTATTGGTTCAATTTCTGGATTAATTCAGAATTCTATTCGTAAATTATTAGCTTTTTCTTCTATTTATAATTTAGGATTAATTATCTCTTGTATTTATGAAACCTCATTATGATTAAATTATTTTTTGATTTATGGTTTTATTTTGTTTATGATCTTATTAATAATTATTTCATTTAATTCTAATTACATTAATCAAGTAATTATAATGGAGTTTAGATTAATAAAGAAATTAATTTTCTGATTAGTATTATTATCAATGGGTGGTTTACCTCCTTTCCTTGGTTTCTTAAATAAGCTTTTAATTATTGAGTTTTTATTAAAAAATAATTACTTATTGTCAGTAACAGTTTTAATTTTAACCTCATTATTAGTTATTTTTTATTATATTCGATTATCTTATATTTCCATTTTTTTTTCATCAATATTAAAATTTAACTTAATTAAAATATCTAATATTAGAGTTATAATTTTAGTAATTAATTTATTTATATTTCCTTTTATATTGTCTTTAAAGGGTTTAACTTAAAAGAGATTAAAGTCTTTAAGTTAAGTTAAACTATTAACCTTCAAAGTTAGAAATATTTCTTAAGTCTTAGGAGTTACCAATTTAAAACTTGCAATTTTATATTTTCTTTCTTAAATTATAAGACTTTTTATTAAGAGGTTAATTTTCCATTTATAAATTTACAGTTTATTACTTTTATCAGACACCTTAATTTTAATCATGAATAAGTGATTATTTTCTACTAATCATAAAGATATTGGTACTATATATTTTATTTTTGGGATTTGGTCTGGAATATTAGGTATAATATTAAGAATTATTATTCGTATTGAGTTAGGTCAACCTGGATCTTACATTAATAATGATCAACTTTATAATGTCATTGTTACATCGCACGCCTTTATTATAATTTTTTTTATGGTTATACCTATCATAATTGGTGGATTTGGAAATTGATTAGTTCCTTTAATGATTGGAGCTCCAGATATGGCTTTTCCACGCATAAATAACATAAGATTTTGATTATTACCTCCTTCTTTATGTTTATTAATTATAAGATCAATAGTTGAAATAGGGGCTGGTACTGGATGAACGGTTTACCCTCCATTATCTTCTAATATTGCTCATTCTGGCGCAAGAGTAGATTTGGCAATTTTTTCTTTACATTTAGCAGGTATTTCATCCATTTTAGGTGCAATTAACTTTATTACTACAGTAATTAATATACGAAGTTTTGGAATGGGATTCGATCAAACCCCTTTATTTGTTTGATCAGTTCTTATTACAGCTGTATTACTATTACTTTCTTTACCAGTATTAGCTGGTGCTATTACCATGTTATTAACAGATCGAAATATTAATACTTCTTTTTTTGATCCTTCCGGGGGTGGGGATCCTATTTTATATCAACATTTATTTTGATTTTTTGGACACCCGGAGGTTTATATTTTAATTCTTCCTGGGTTTGGTCTAATTTCTCATATTGTTAGACAAGAAAGAGGAAAAAATGAATCATTTGGGTATATTGGAATATTATATGCAATAATTTCAATTGGATTATTAGGATTTGTAGTTTGAGCTCACCATATATTTACAGTTGGAATAGATGTTGATACTCGTGCTTATTTTACTTCGGTAACTATAATTATTGCCGTTCCTACAGGAATCAAAATTTTTAGTTGAATAGCTACTATGCATGGGGTAGCATCAAAATTATCAATTTCAATAATTTGATCTTTAGGGTTTGTTTTTTTATTTACTATAGGTGGATTAACTGGAATTGTTCTTTCTAATTCCTCAATTGATTTAGCTTTACATGACACTTATTATGTAGTTGCACACTTTCATTATGTATTATCTATGGGAGCGGTATTTGCAATTTTAGCTGGGTTTATTCAATGATATCCACTATTTAGAGGATTAAGTTTATGCCCTAAGTGATTAAAAATTCAATTTTCGATTATATTTATTGGGGTAAATATAACATTTTTTCCCCAACATTTTTTAGGATTAAGAGGAATACCTCGACGTTATTCTGATTATCCAGATTCATATACTATATGAAATGTAGTTTCTTCAATTGGAAGATTAATATCTTTAATAAGAGTAATATTAATAGTCTTTATTATTTGAGAAAGAATAATTTCATTACGTAATGTAATATTTGTAAATAATTCATTATCATCAATTGAATGATACCAAAAAACCCCTCCAGAGGAGCATTCATATTCAGAATTGCCTTTATTAATTAATTTCTAATATGGCAGATTAGTGCGATGAATTTAAGTTTCATATATAAATACTTTATTTTATTAGAAATTTCATTATGAATAATATTTTCATTTCAAGACCCTCTTTCCCCATTAATAGAACATTTAATTGTATTTCATGATCATTCAATAATAATTCTTGTAATTATTACTATAATTGTATTTTACATAATGGTTACATTAATGCTTAATAAATTAATTAATCGATACTTATTAGAAGGTCAAATAATTGAATTAATTTGAACTATATTACCAGCTCTTATACTTATTTTTATTGCCTTTCCTTCATTACGAATTTTATATTTATTAGAAGAAACTAATATACCTGTATTAACTATTAAATCTATTGGTCATCAATGATATTGATCTTATGAGTATTCAGATTTCAATAAAATTGAATTTGATTCTTATATAAAGCCAATTAATGATTTAGATTTAAATGGGTTTCGTCTTCTTGAGGTAGATAATAGAATTGTATTACCTTATAATACTAATATTCGAATACTTTTTACATCAAGAGATGTAATTCACTCTTGAACCATTCCTTCCTTAGGAATTAAAGTTGATTGTTCCCCAGGTCGAATTAATCAAGGATCTATTAATATTAATCGTCCAGGATTATATTATGGTCAGTGTTCGGAGATTTGTGGGTCTAATCATAGATTTATGCCAATTTGTTTAGAGAGAGTAAATATGAATTCATTTACCAATTGACTTAAGCTTTATTCATTAAGTTACTTAAAGCAAGTATTGATCTCTTAAATCAAATTATGGTAATTAGCACATACTCTTAATGAAAAATTTAGTTTAACTAAAACCTCAATTTGTCAAATTGAAAATATTTTATAAATAATTTTTATTGCCACAAATATCCCCAATATGATGATTTCATTTAATATTAATTTTTATTTTATGTTTAATAGTTACTAACTCTATAATTTATTTTAATTATTTAGTTAATGATAAAAAATCAAACCCGTTTACTAAATCAGAATTAGTTTGAAAATGATAATAAACCTTTTTTCTGTCTTTGATCCATGTACAGGTATATTGTCATTAAATTGAATAAGAACCTTAATTTTTATAATTTTAATTCCTTATAATTTTTGATTAATTCCTAATAAGATTTTATTAATTTATAATTCAATATTAAATAATTTAAATAAGGAAATATCTATACTTATACCTTATAAGGGTATAACATTGATTATATTAAGAGTTTTTATTTTTGTATTAGTAAATAATTCCATAGGATTAATTCCATATGTTTTTACAAGTTCTTCTCATTTGGTATTTTCTCTTTCCATTGCTTTACCAATGTGATTATCATTTATACTTTATGGGTGAATAAATAATACTAATATAATATTAATTCATTTAGTTCCAATTGGAACTCCTTCTGTGTTAATACCATTTATAGTTTTAATTGAAACTATTAGAAATTTAATTCGACCGGGATCATTAGCAGTTCGATTAACTGCAAATATAATTGCTGGTCATTTATTAATATCATTATTAGGAGATGAAAGATTAAGACTAATATTAGTCTTAATGCTAATTTTTATTTTGCTAATAAGATTTGAAATTGCTGTTTCAATAATTCAAGCTTATGTTTTTATAACTTTAATAACACTTTATTCAAGAGAAGTTTAAATGAATAATCATCCTTTCCATTTAGTAGATTTAAGCCCTTGACCCATTACTGGGTCAATAGGAGTTATAACCTTAGCTTCAGGCTTAATTATATGATTTCACAAATTAAATTTTAATTTAATGTTCTTAGGAATATTAATTATTATTTTAACAATAATTCAATGATGACGAGATGTCATTCGAGAATCTACATTTCAAGGGCTTCATACTAAAAAAGTAACATTAGGAATAAAATTAGGCATAATTTTATTTATTATTTCTGAAATTCTTTTTTTTGCATCTTTTTTTTGAGCATACTTTCATAGAAGATTATCTCCTTCTATAAGAATTGGATTACAATGACCACCATTAGGAATTAATCCATTTAATCCTATAAATATTCCTATACTTAATACTATAATCCTTTTATCCTCAGGAATTTCTATAACATGAGCACATAATTCACTTTTATGTAAAAACTTTACTCAAACAAAGCAAAGAATTATAATAACTGTTGCATTAGGAATTTATTTTACTTTACTTCAAGGCTATGAATACTTAGAATCCAGATTCTGTATTTCAGATTGTATCTATGGTTCAACATTTTTTATAAGTACAGGATTTCATGGATTTCATGTTATTGTAGGGACAATTTTTATTATTGTTAGATTTTTGCGGGTTATTAAATTACACCAATCAAGATATCATCATATAGGATTTGAAGCTTCCGCCTGATATTGACATTTTGTTGACGTTGTTTGGTTATTCCTATACATTAGAGTATATTGATGAGGTATATATTTATCTATTATAATTAAGTATAATAAGCTTCCAACTTATAGGTCTTCTTAAAGGATAAATAATAAATTTAATTATTATAAATTTTTTTTTGGTTTTATTTATTATTTTAATAATTTCGATTTTATTAGTTATAATTAGAAAAAAGTCTATTATTGATTTACAAAAATCATCACCATTTGAATGTGGATTTAACCCTATAAGATATAGACGATTACCATTCTCCATTCATTTCTTTTTGATCGCTGTTATTTTTTTAATCTTTGATATTGAAATCATCATTATTATTCCAATAATTTTATTAATTAAATCAACAAAATTATTATTTTGAACAATAACTTCAATAATTTTTATTATTATTTTAATTCTTGGATTATATCACGAGTGATATAATGGTATACTAAATTGAACAAGTTAAAGGATTATATTTAATAATAATATTTGATTTGCATTCAAAAGGTGTTTAGTAACTAATCTTTAACAAAGAAGTAAATTTATACATTTAGTTTCGACCTAAAATTTAGGGAAAATGTGCCCCATGTTTTAACTGAAGCCAAAATTTGAGGTATTTTATTGTTAATAAAATTAATGAATTAATTTCCAGTTAAAAGGGATTAAGACAAAAAGTTAGCTGCTAACTAAACTTTAAAGCGGTTAAACTCCGTTTATCTCTTTATTTATATAGTTTAATAAAAACATTTTGTTTTCAGTAAAAAAATAGTTATGAATAACTTATAAATTATTTTAAAAAAAATATTCCTTAATATCTTCAATATTATGCTCTAGATGTATAAGCTATTAAAATTATAAAATAAATAAAAATCAGATTAAGAACGTGATAAAAAATATTTTAATGTTATTATTAACTAATTTTTGAGTTATTAATGAAATATTAGTTAAATAATAAGAAAGACCTATAGCCCCATAATATTCACCTCATATTAAAAGATAATTATTTGAATTAATTCTAATTTTATAATATAAATTATATATAAAAAATCTATGTCTAAATAGAAATCATATTTTACCATTAAATAAATAATAAATACTATTATTAAAAAAGGGTAAATTAAATATTTCTATTCCTATTCACATCCCTAATATTACCATAATAAATCTTATAATTTTAATATAAATTGGTATAACCACTAATATTATATCTAAATTAATTATTCATATATGCATGCAACCAAAGAAAATAGAAAAGAAAGTTAAAAAATAAATACTTAACTTTATTGTACTAAAATTATCAATAATTAAATTAAATCTTATTAATTTATTATTTATAATTATTGAATAATAAAATAAACGAATTCTATATATTGAAGTGAGTCCTAATCTTAAATAAAAAATTATAAATATAAATCTATTTATATCAAATAAAATATATCTTTCAATAATTAAATCCTTAGAGTAAAACCCAGTTAAGAAGGGAATTCCACATAAAGCTATAGAAGAAATATTAAAACAAGAAGTAGTAAAAGGTATAGAATTACAAACTACTCCTATTAGTCGAATATCTTGATTATCATTTATGTAAAAGATAAAAATTCCTGAACATAAGAATAATAAAGATTTAAATATAGCATGAGTTAATAAATGAAAAAATGATAAATCAATTATATTTGTTAATAATGAAACTATTATTAAACCTAATTGTCTCAAGGTGGATAAAGCAATAATTTTCTTTAAATCAAATTCATAATTAGCACAAATAGAAGAAAATAATATAGTTATTATTCTTAAGAATAACAGAATTTTTCTAAAAAATAATTGATTATGAAATCGAATTAATAAATAAACTCCTGCAGTAACTAAAGTAGATGAATGAACAAGAGAAGAGACTGGAGTAGGGGCTGCTATTGCAGCAGGTAATCAGCAAGAAAAAGGGATTTGAGCTCTCCTTGTAAAGCAAGATAAAAACATAAGAAAACATAAATAATCATCAAAATAATTTTTATAAAAAATAAAATGTCATCTGCCATAAGAAATTATTCAAGAAATACAGACTAATAATCCAGCATCACCTAAACGATTTGTCAAACAAGTAATTATACCAGCAATATATCTATTATTGGATATATAATAAATTACTAAACAATAAGAAACAAGACCTAAACCATCCCAACCTAATATAATTCTAATTAAGCTTGGTCTTACAATTATTAATATTATTCTTATAACAAATAAAATTACTAAAAATAAAAAACGAATTGATGAATTTGTTAGTCCTCCTATATAACTATAGCTATATAAAATAACTATTGATGAAATAAAAAGAACTACTGACATGAAAGTTATGGAAATGTAATCAATCAATAAAATGTAATTAATTCTTAAAGAATTAACTTTAATTAAAGAAAACTCAAACATTAAAGAAAAATTCTTAAAATTAAGTAATAAACCAAAATAAAAGAATAAGACAGAAAAAAAAAATATAATAATAAATCAAACTAAATAAAAATTAATTTTAATCAAAACTTAAGATCTAATTAGATTTCAAAGAAACCACAATTCTTTATTTTTAATAAACTACTTAAATATTATATTATATCCAATATAAAAATTAATATAAACATTGGAATAATATGAATAGATAATAACAAATATTCACGAACTGTATTTATGATATAACTATACATTATATAATATTGACCATGATATCTATATCTAAATATATAAAATCTAAAACAAGCTCTTAAAAAAGAAATAATTATAAGAAAATAAACAGAATAAGATCAATAACTAATTAAACTAATTATAATAAAAACCTCACTAATGAAATTAATTCTAGGAGGACATCTTATATTAAATGAACATAATATAAATATTATTATTGATAAATTAGGTATAAATGAAATTAAACCTTTATTAATAAAAAATCTACGTCTACTTATACGTTCATATATTATATTAGCTAAACAAAATAAACCAGAGGAACATAAACCATGACCAATTCTTATCAAATAAGAACCTATAAACCCAATCTTAGATATAACTAAAAATCCTATTAAACATATTCCTATATGAGCAATAGAAGAATATGCAATTAAACACTTTAAATCACCTTGAATTAAACAAATTAATCTTACTAAAATAGTCCCAAAAATACAAATTGCATATCATACATAACTATAGTAAAAAAACCCAAGCTCATATATTGAACCAAAACGAATAATACCATATCCACCAACTTTCAATAATAACCCAGCTAAAATTATAGATCCAGAAACGGGAGCTTGTACATGAGCCTTTGGTAATCAAAAATGTACTATAAACATAGGTAATTTAACTAAAAAAGCAAAGATTATACAAAAATATATAAAAAAACTTAAAGTTTTATAATAAATTAAATCAAAAAATAAAGAATTAAAACATAAATAAAAATTAATAATAATTAAAAGTAAAGGTAAAGAAGCAAACAGAGTATAAAAAAACAAATATAATCCTGAAATAAGGCGCTCCGGCTGATAACCTCACCCTAAAATTAAAATTATTAAAGGAATTAAACTAAATTCAAAAAAAATATATATTATAAAAATGTTTGTAACAGAAAAAATAATTATTAAACATGAAATTAAAATTAAATTAATAAATAAAAATAAATTATTTGACAAATCTATTTGAATAGAATTTCTTGATTTAATTATTAAAAAACTAATAAAGAAAGTTAAAATAATTAAACCATAAGAAACCTGGTCTATCCCAAATCCATATCCTAAATTACAAAAAAAATAATAATTATAATTTATAAAAATTATTAATATAACTATTAACATTAATAACTGATAAAAATATCATGATATTTTTATAAACAAACATGGGGTCATAAAAAAAAGAAATATAATATATTTTATCATATAAATATAGAATTTAAATAATCATTTCCGTGACAGCGGATTATATTAACTATAATACTTAATCCCAATACCCCTTCACAAACAAATAAAATTATAAATAAAACATAAGCATAAAAAATAGTTGAATTTAAACAAAAAATAACCGAAATTAATAAAAGAGCTAAAATAATAAACTCTAATCTTATTAAAACTAATAAAATATGCTTACGCATAAAAATTAATGAAATTATTCTAAAAAAAAATATTAATAATAAATTAATCATAAGTTTTAATAATTTAAATAAAAAAATATTAGTCTTGTAAACTAAAAATAAAATAGTTTTTAAAACATCAGTTAAATATATAAATATATCTTAGATCTCCAAAACCTAAATCTTTAGTTAAACTATTAACTGAAATTAAATTAATACTCATTAAAATTATAATTATTATTTCAATAATAATCGTATGATTAAAAAATCCTATGAGAATAGGGTTAATATTATTAATACAAACTACATTAACTATTTTTTATCTTAACAAAATTATAATTTCATCATGATTTGCAATAATTACTTTTCTTATAATAATTGGAGGATTATTAATTATTATTACGTACATAAGAAGAGTATCATCAAACGAAAAATTTTCATTCAATATAAATTTAACATTATTATTAATTACAATAATTATTTATTTAGACGAAATAAGATTAGAAAATCAAATTGATGAAAATCAAGAAATAATTTATATAAAATATATAGAACAAGTATCTATATTAAAATTATATAATAAAAAATCATTCTTATTAACCATCCTAATTGTTAATTACTTATTATTAACAATAATTGTAGTAACAAAAATTGTTAAACATTATAAAGGACCTTTTCGATCTAAACTATAAAACATATGAATAAAGCTATTCGGAAATCAAATCCATTAATTAAAATCATTAACTATTCACTAATTGATCTACCTGCACCAATCAACCTTTCATCTTGATGAAATTTTGGTTCAATCTTAGGTTTATGTTTAATTATCCAATTAATTTCAGGAATTTTTTTATCAATGCATTACACTTCAAATATTGAAATAGCATTCTCAAGAGTAAGACATATTACTCGAGATGTAAATTATGGATGATTAATACGGACTATTCATTCAAATGGGGCATCCTTATTTTTTATTTGTTTATATTTACATACAGGACGAGGAATATACTATGGATCATATAATTATATTAAAACATGATTAATAGGAATTATAATTATACTTATAACTATAGCAACAGCCTTCTTAGGTTATGTTTTACCATGAGGTCAGATATCATTTTGAGGAGCAACAGTAATTACTAACTTATTGTCTGCAATTCCTTATATTGGATCAATAATGGTAAACTGACTTTGAGGTGGATTTGCAGTTGATAATGCAACATTATCCCGATTCTTTAGATTACATTTTATATTACCATTCATTATTTCTATAATAACAATTATTCATTTATTTTTCCTTCACATAACTGGATCTAATAACCCAACTGGATTAAATTCAAATTTAGATAAAATTCCATTTCATCCATATTTTTCAATTAAAGACTTAATAGGATTTACCATTACTCTTCTAATATTAGTATCCCTAAACCTAAGAGAACCATATTTATTATCAGATCCTGATAATTTTACTCATGCTAATCCAATAATTACACCAATTCACATTCAACCAGAATGATATTTTCTATTTGCTTATGCTATTTTACGATCAATTCCTAATAAATTAGGTGGGGTAATAGCATTATTTTTATCAATTTTAATTCTAAGAGTAATACCGTTTTCAATAAAAATAAAATTTAAAGGATTAATATTTTATCCAATAAGTCAAATTAATTTTTGAATATTTATTTCAGTAGTTATTTTATTAACATGAATTGGTGCACGACCAGTAGAAATACCATTTACAGAAACAGGGTTAATTCTTACTTTAATATACTTTATATATTTCATTACAGATCCAATTTTGGTAAAAACATGAGACAAAATTATTAATTAGTTATTTAGCTTAAAACTTTAAAGCATATATTTTGAAAATATAAGATAGATTATTTAATAACTTTATAAAAAAAAATGATAATAAACTAATAACTTTATAAACATAAAAAAAATTAAACAATTTAAAGAGAGAGGTAAATAACATTTTCAAGCTAAATATATAAGTTTATCATAACGATAGCGGGGAAAAGTTGAACGAACTCAAATAAATCAAAAACATAACAAAATAATCTTCAAGCAAAAAAAAAAAGATAAATAATTACCCCCTAAATAAATTAATACTGAAATCATAGAAATAAAAATAATTCTAGAATACTCAGAAATAAAAAGTAAAGCAAATCCCCCCCCTCCATATTCTACATTAAACCCAGAAACTAACTCTCTTTCACCCTCTGAAAAATCAAAAGGAGTACGATTTGTTTCAGCTAAACAACAAGAAAGTCAACAAAAAAATAACGGAATAAAAATAAAACAGAATCAAAAACTAGTTTGAATAATTATAACGTCCAAAAAATTATATCTTTCAATTATCAAAAAATATCTTAATAAAATAATAGAAAGAGATACTTCATAAGAAATAGCCTGAGATACTCTCCGTAAAGCACCTAAAATAGAATAAACTCTATTAGATGATCATCCTCTAATAATTAAACCATAAATTCTTAAAGTAGAACAACACAAAAAAAATAATAAACCAAAATTAAAATTAATTACATTTAATGCATATGGAAATATAATTCAAACAAATAAAGACTGTAATAATAAAAAAATAGGACAAACATAATAAATCAAAAAATTAGAATTCATTGGCCAAGATTGTTCCTTAACAAAAAGTTTTAAACCATCACTAAATGGTTGAAAAATACCCAACAAACCGACCTTATTAGGACCTTTTCGAACCTGAATATATCTTAAAACCTTACGTTCTAATAAAGTAAAAAACCCAACAGAAATTATTACTATTAAAATTAAAAAAAAAGAAACTAATAAAAAAATTATTGAATGTAAAAATAATTTACTTAGTTAAATTCTAAATTTAATACATTAATCTGCCAAATCAATAAAACTTAACAATTAAAATTGTATTTGATGGTCCTTTCGTACTAAAAAAATATATTAATATTAAGATAGAAACCAACCTGGCTCACACCGGTTTGAACTCAAATCATGTAAGAATTTAAAAGTCGAACAGACTTAGATTATAAAGAACCTACCCCCTATACTTATCTTAATTCAACATCGAGGTCGCAAACTTTAATATAAATAAGAACTCCCCATTAAAATTACGCTGTTATCCCTAAGGTAACTTTGACTTTTAATCTTAAAACAAGGATCAATAATCATAAATTAATGAATAAAATAAATAAAGTTAAATTTTATTAATCACCCCAATTAAATAATTATTAAAAACAAAATACCCAAATAATATATTAATAAAACTAAGTTCTTTAGGGTCTTTTCGTCCCTAATAAAAAAGTAAGCTTTCTTACTTACAAATTAAATTTTAATATTAACACTAATAAAATATATTTTTCATTAATCCATTCATTCCAGTTTCTAATTAAGAAACTAATTATTATGCTACCTTTGTACAGTCAAATTACTGCAGCTATTTAAAAATCATTGAGCAGGAAATATCTTAAAAATAAACTTAAAAAAATGTTTTTGATAAACAGTTGAAAATAAAATTTGTCAAATTCATTAAAAAATAAGTTAAAATTATACTAATTAAATCATTTTTTTATAAAAAAATATATTAATTTTAATAACCTTAATAAAAAAATTAATTAATAAAATATTAAAATTAAATATTTAAATTTATTAAAAACTAAATTTAAAATTTAAAAACTTATAAGAATACTATAAATAAACATTGAAAATATATGTGGAGCTTATCCCCCACAAAATTAGATTAATTAGATTATAAAAAAAAATAACAACTTTAATCTTTAATTATATTAAATCTTAAGAAACCAGATATACTAAAGATCGAATTAACTTTTCACTACTAAAAATAAATTAAAAAAATTTATTCAACAATTAACAAATTTAAATTTAAATCACTTAAATTCGGGAAATAAAAATAATTCATTAAATTAAATTACCCTGATACAAAAGGTACTAATAAATACTTCCAATACATTAAATAAATAACTATACAGTAAATAAAACATAAATTATTTTTATAATATACTATAAAAACAATAAATAATAAATATTATATAAAATTAATATCAGAAAAGAATTAATATTCTTAATATTCATGTAAAAAACAAGCTTTAATTATAAGCTATTTTCTGTAATAATTCTAATTACACTTTCCAGTACAATTACTTTGTTACGACTTATCCCATCTTATTGGGAGCGACGGGCGATATGTACATAAATTAGAACTTAATTCAAAATAACTAAGTAATTAAAATTACTATTAAATCCTATTTAATTATTCATATTATAAACAAATTCAAAAATTATTTTAAAATTAAAGTAATTCACATTTTCCCAAATAAAACTGCACCTTGACCTAAAATTTTTTCAAAAAAATGAAAGAATATTTCTTTTAAAAAACTCCTTTTATAGCGGTATACAAATGAAATTAAGGTAAAAAATATCGTGGTATATCAATTAAAATACAAATTCCTCTAAAAAGATTTAATTCACCGCCAAATTCTTTGAGTTTTATAATAATTAATTATTAATATTCAGAAAATTAAAAATTATTAATTAATAATAGGGTATCTAATCCTAGTTTTAAATAAAAATTTATTAAATCAGTAAAAAGAAATAAAAATTAAAAATAAATTCCACCTTAATTTAAAACCTAAATGATCAATTTAAACTTAATTGAAACCTAAAAAATTAACTTAATTATATTTGTATAACCGCGATTGCTGGCACAAAATTTATCAAACTTAGATTAATTTCTACATATATATAAATATATTAATAAACTTAATTACTGAAAAAACAAAATTTAAAATTAATCATGTAATAAATTAATAAAATTAATTAAAAAGAAAGAATCAAACTTATAATTTTTTATAAATTTTAAATTCGGAAAAATCAAGACCTCAACCAACCACCAAATCAAGGAATAGGGTAAGAATTCAAACCTCACCAAATGAGATCTTAATCTGTCGGAGGGAACAACATAAAATCAAGACCTCAACCAACCACCAAATCAAGGAATAGGGTAAGAATTCAAACCTCACCAAATGAGATCTTAATCTGTCGGAGGGAACAACATAAAATCAAGACCTCAACCAACCACCAAATCAAGGAATAGGGTAAGAATTCAAACCTCACCAAATGAGATCTTAATCTGTCGGAGGGAACAACATAAAATTAAGACCTCAACCAACCACCAAATCAAGGAATAGGGTAAGAATTCAAACCTCACCAAATGAGATCTTAATCTGTCGGAGGGAACAACATAAAATTAAGACCTCAACCAACCACCAAATCAAGGAATAGGGTAAGAATTCAAACCTCACCAAATGAGATCTTAATCTGTCGGAGGGAACAACATAAAATTAAGACCTCAACCAACCACCAAATCAAGGAATAGGGTAAGAATTCAAACCTCACCAAATGAGATCTTAATCTGTCGGAGGGAACAACATAAAATCAAGACCTCAACCAACCACCAAATCAAGGAATAGGGTAAGAATTCAAACCTCACCAAATGAGATCTTAATCTGTCGGAGGGAACAACATAAAATCAAGACCTCAACCAACCACCAAATCAAGGAATAGGGTAAGAATTCAAACCTCACCAAATGAGATCTTAATCTGTCGGAGGGAACAACATAAAATCAAGACCTCAACCAACCACCAAATCAAGGAATAGGGTAAGAATTCAAACCTCACCAAATGAGATCTTAATCTGTCGGAGGGAACAACATAAAATCAAGACCTCAACCAACCACCAAATCAAGGAATAGGGTAAGAATTCAAACCTCACCAAATGAGATCTTAATCTGTCGGAGGGAACAACATAAAATCAAGACCTCAACCAACCACCAAATCAAGGAATAGGGTAAGAATTCAAACCTCACCAAATGAGATCTTAATCTGTCGGAGGGAACAACATAAAATCAAGACCTCAACCAACCACCAAATCAAGGAATAGGGTAAGAATTCAAACCTCACCAAATGAGATCTTAATCTGTCGGAGGGAACAACATAAAATTATGATTTCCTTCTTTTTAATTAATTCAAGTTTATTTTTATTTTTATTATCTATAATGTTGGGGGTTATAATTTCTTTATGTTCTAGTAATATAATTACTGTTTGAATTGGGTTGGAAATTTCTTTATTATCCTTTATACCAATTATAGTGGGGGAAAGACTATTAAGTTCAGAATCTTCCATAAAATACTACATT